AACCCTCTCAGTCTTTATTGGCCCGAAGCTCTTGATTTTTTTTTCGATAAGCCGATTCATTTCATTATAGATGAATCAGTATTGATGCTTTATTACATTGCCTTTTATGAGATGACTCATAGACCTTACATATTATTTATATTGGAATTATATATCATTGATAGTCTTTTTATCTCTTTCTCTCACCCTTCCCTTTATCCACACCCTTCTTCTCTATTTCGCTTTACAACTTAGAATCAAATTGATTTTTCTTTTGTTTATGCAAAAAAATGAATCAGTTGCTACAATCATATGACCAATATATCATATCTTGACTGGCTCTTTGGATCCAGATAATGTGAAGTGATGAGTTGGTTATTAGTTCTATAGTTATTAGTTTAGACTAAAGTAAGGGGTTGGTCTTTTTTTCACCCTAATCCTAAAAAACCCAACGAGTCACACACTAAGCATAGCAATTATATCAAATCATCAATTGAATTTTAATTCAACCCTATAGAATTAAGAAGAATTAAGAATGGGAATTGTTCGTTTTGGTTTTGGTTGAACAGAAAAAGAAGGAAGGAACTTATTTTGTTCCAGCGATGGATAGAAGAGAAAGGTAGGGAAAGGTTTATTATTCCCCGTCTATAAATATCCAAATTTTGATGCCTAATACCCCATGGATAGTTCGAACTGTATAGGAGCAATAATCAATTTTAGCTCGAATGGTTTGTAGAGGAACCCTACCTTCTCTGATCCATACGACACGCGCAATCTCTTTTCCATTGATACGCCCTGCTATTTGTACTTGAATTCCTTTTGTACCTTCTTTTTCAGTTAATTCAATAACCTTTTTCATTGCTTTGCGAACTGAAACTCTATTCTTTAATTGGTTGGCTATAAATTCTGCCAGAATATTAGGGTTTCCATAAGGTTTTTCAATTTCTGTGATAGCAATGTTAAGTTTTCGGTTCACCCAATGAAATTCTTTTTGTAGATTCATCTGTAATTCTTCTTGTAAATTCCTCTTTAATTTTTCAATTTCTCGCGTCTGACTTTTTATTAATAACTTTGAGAATCCCATATAGATTATGACCTGTATCAGATCGATACTTTTTTGAATCTCTATACGTCCAATTCCCTCGACGCCGGAAGCTATTCTCAGATTTTTTTGTATATAATTTTTGATAGAATTTCTTATTTTTTGATCTTCTTGTAGACCTTCAGAATAATTTTTTGGTTGCGCAAACCAAAGGGAATGATGACTTTGAGTTGTACCAAGTCTGAAACCAAGTGGATTTATTTTTTGTCCCATACTCCCCCATTACTATACATATCATGATACGTCACATCTGTATACTTATTTTTCCATTTTTTCCATTTAGGTTTTTTTGACCATTCAAGAAAGTTTTTCCTTACATATTCAGGTAAGGACATATCTTTCACTATAATAGTTATATGGCAGGTAGGTCTTTTTATCGGATAACTACGTCCTCGAGCTCGAGGTTTTAATTTCTTCACGGCAGTACCCTCGTTGACTTCAGCTTTACTAATGATTAAATTTGCTTCATTGGAACCCAGAATGTAACTAGCATTTGCTGCTGCAGAATAAACCAATTTAAAAATTGGATAACATGCTCGATAAGGCATGAGTTCTAGTATCATAAGTGTTTCTTCGTAGGAACGTCCACGAATTTGATCAATTACTCTTCGCGCTTTGTGAGCAGACATAGCTATATGTTGACCTAAAGCATATACGTCTGTTTGTTTCTTCTCGAACATAAAGTTTGCCTCCTACTAATGAATGATAAGCATGTAGATAGATATATCTAATCTATTTTTATTAATCTAAATTTTTATTAACATTTCTTAACGACGCGATCTATTATCGCTTTTCGCGTGTCCTCGGAAATTTAAAGTAGGTGCAAACTCTCCCAATTTGTGGCCTACCATACGATCTGTGATATAAATAGGCAGATGCTCCTTTCCATTATGGATAGCAATAGTATGACCGACCATTGTGGGTATAATGGTAGATGCCCGGGACCAAGTTATTATTATTTCTTTTTTTTCTTTTGTGTTAAGCTTATCCATTTTTCTTAGTAAATGATTTGCTACAAAAGGATTTTTTTTGAATGAATGTGTCACAACTTACTCCTATATTTTTTTCTTTTGTAAAGACGAAGAAAGAAATAGAATTTTCTCTCCTATTTATTACGGCGACGAAGAATCAAATTATCACTATATTTATTCCGTTTTCGACTTCTTTTTCCAAGTGCAGGATAACCCCAAGGGGTTGTGGGTTTTTTTCTACCAATTGGGGCCCTCCCTTCCCCACCCCCGTGGGGATGGTCTACAGGGTTCATAACTACTCCCCTTACTACAGGACGCTTACCTAGCCAACGCTTAGATCCGGCTCTACCCAAACTTTTCTGGTTCACCCTAACATTCCCCACCTGTCCGACTGTTGCTGAGCAGTTTTTGGATATCAAACGGACCTCCCCAGAAGGTAATTTTAATG